TGTATTTATGTTCTGGGGTTTACATATACTCATATGTTTTGTTATAATTGAAATTGAGAAATCTTTTTTAATTGAAAAATCAATACTGATTAGTTCTGCTTCAATTTTTATGTTGTCATTAGGAAAACACAATTTGAAATTCAAATCCCAGAATCGTTCATGAATTCCAAGTAAGGAGTCAATGGTTCAAATTTCTCGTCTGAAAAATACACATTTTATTTCTCAATAGAAAAACGAGAGAATGTTTTTAGCATTGTGTATTTTCAGATACTATACAATCAAAGGGATGGATCAAATCCAATCAAAAGGGGTATTTCTTTTTTTTTTTTAGGAAATAAAAGGATTAAGGAAAACAGAAGTCAAAATGCAAGTACAATAATAATTCCGTAATCCGGAAAAAATTGCACCTATTTTCTATCATTTTGGCGGCATGGCCGAGCGGTAAGGCGGGGGACTGCAAATCCTTTTTCCCCAGTTCAAATCCGGGTGTCGCCTGAATCACCAAAAAACTCGAAATCATAATCGATTTATTGGATGGATTTCTCAATAGTGTTCGGTAGAACCCATTTTTGACTCTGCGACATTAATTCCACTATTATTACTGAGGAATAATGGAATAATTCCTTCGTATTTATAGAGATTAGGGGACATAATGCACATGGATATAGTAAGTCTCGCTTGGGCTGCTTTAATGGTAGTCTTTACATTTTCCCTTTCACTCGTAGTGTGGGGAAGAAGTGGGCTTTAGAAGTACTACTAATTGAGTTCAGGAATCAAACCCGCTTGTTTTATAGATCGTTCTGCAACGCACTTTGAACTATTTAAAATCAAAACTCTGAATTTGGAATCCCATTGGATTCCAATGGAGTAATCTATGATAGGAATCATACTCTTTCAATCCAAGAGATATTTCTCCCGTCTTTGTACTTCGAAAAGAAAGGGATTCCGATGATTGGAAATTTATTCCAACCTAAAATTCTTCCGAAATTTTCTATTTCAATCAACGGGAATGGGCTCTTACTATCTTTATAGACGGATACTAAGGAAGTTTTTCTTTTTTTATTTATTTCCCTCTTGACTCTTCAAAAAGAAGTCGTTTTGTTAAGCGTATACACACTTTCTATAAGAAATGATATCGAGATAGTGGTTGTTTAAGGAGAGACTGGTCAATAATAAGATCTTGCCTCGGGCGGGTTACATATCGGGCATTTACCCTTTGGTTTCTATTCGAATTTTAGAAAGGCGGTTTAGGCTTTATCACCTTATTTCATATGGCGTTAAAAATAGGCGAGGTTTCCCCTTACTTATTAGTAAAAGGAAAGGAATTAGAATCCTAAAATAATTCTTATTTTAGATTGAGCGGAACAAATAGATGTAGCAAATTGGGTCTTATGTCAATTCCATAGAATATATGGAATATATTGATATGGAAATGGAATTAATATACACATATAGGAAGAGAATATTGTAGATTGATATATAGAAACTTAAGCGTTTATCTTTATTCTAGATTACAGCTTTATAGACTAAGAGATAGATAGTATGGTAGAAAAATGAATTTTTCTACCATACTATCTATACTCTTAGATAATTTCCGATTCTAGTGCGCTCATTTCATTTAAGTTAAGCCGTGAAATTTGACCCCTTTCATTTTACTTCGTAAATTTTTGATAAGAACTTGGAAGGAAAGTTTGATTCAAATTCATTTGAAAATTCAATCGAATTAATCATTTTGACTGACTGTTTTTACGTAAATGATAAGTAGAAAGGCGGTAGGAACTAGAATGAATAGTGCAGTAGCAATAAATGCAAGAATATTTACTTCCATAATCTCATCGGTTTTTTACTTCGCAATAACTCGGGATTTAATCCCCTAGAGATGATAAATCTTTCGTCTATCGTCTGTAAATTCAATGGATGAATTACCTCTCGATGATCTTGAACCGAATCACTATCATGAATAACAATATCTGATCTATCAAATCAACCCGTCGTCAAGACTTGAATAGTATAACATAGGAAGTTCTTTTATCCATACCGAATCAAAATTTTGATTCCTAACTCAATTACTCCGAAATTATATTTATCATCCGTTTCCTTGTTTTTTCTATAACCCACCTTTGCGTCTTCCTTGGAGAATCTTCTGATGAAGGATCATCAGATTGCCTTTCCACTTCAATTAATTACATAGTTCCGAACCTAACAAACAAAAAAAGCGAGATGGAAAAATAGGAAAAAAAAAGAAATCAAGACTCCTTTTTGCTTTGGGAATGCAAGTATACCCCTTGACATTCTTTACTAGTTCATAGAAAGGGAAAAATGGATTTTTGTATTTATTGGATCCGTCGGGACTGGCGGGGCTCGAACCCGCAGCTTCCGCCTTGACAGGGCGGTGCTCTAACCGATTGAACTACAATCCCAGGGAAATAAGGGATCTGGCAGAAATTTTGATTCTTTTTTATCTTCGTATGGGGTCTTTCTAAAGGACAAGGGATTTTCT